TAATTATTAAATTTTAAATATTTTTCTTTTTTTCCTTTTTATAATATTCATATTAAAACCCTAATTGGAAATTAAACAATTTTTATTCTTATAAATTATAATATATTAATATAAGTAATATTAATTTTTTCAATAAGTTAATAAATTAATATACATATATATACATTAAATATTTAATATATATATATATATAATTTTAAGTAATTTTAAACTTAATTAATTTTTAAACCATCTTTAATAAATTTTATTTAAATAAAAAAAAAATCTTAAAAATAAGCTAAATTAAGCTTTTGGGTTCATACCCCAACTATAAAGTTGTACTTTTTTTTAAAAATAAAGTGCCTGATTAAAGGATTACTCTGATAGGGTAAATAAAGTAATTTAAAATTACCTTTATTATATTTTATAGAGTTAAACTATACCTAATAGTATCAAAAACTATTGTGCTTCTTACACTAAAATATAATTATTTATTAATAATGAACTTTTAATTCTTAAATATTTATTTTTATTTTAAATTTTTTTTTTATCATTTAATTCATCAAAAATATTTTTCTTTTTTATTTTAATTTTAAGTACCTTAATTTCTATTTCATCAAATTCTTGATTTGGGTGCTGAATTGGGTTAGAAATTAATTTATTAAGTTTCATTCCCTTAATTTCTAATTCTAATAATTTATTAACAACAGAAGCATCCTTAAAATATTTTTTAACCCAATCAATTGCTTCAATTAATTTTTTATTTTCCATTTTATTAAAAATAATTTCAATAAAAAATTTTGAAATAAATTTTTTCCTCTCAATAATAATCAATTCATCAATATTAATAAAAATAGGATCAAGTCCTTTCCATTTTTGATTCCCAAATATTGTTGAAGGATTAAATTGATTTAATAATTTTATTCTTATAACATGACAGAAAATTACCCCCATAATTATCTTGTCTTATTATTTTAATAAAAATTTTATTATTATTATTATTATTGCTAATATCATTATTGGAGCTTTAGGAGGTTTAAATCAAACTTCTTTACGAAAATTAATAGCTTTCTCATCAATTAATAACTTAGGTTGAATACTATCTTCCATTATAATTAGAGAAAACCTTTGATTATTTTATTTTATAATATATTCTTTCATAATTAGAATTATATGTTTTTTATTTAATATTTTAAATATATTTTATATTAATCAATTATTTATTATTAATTTAAATTCTTTAATTAAAATTAATTTACTAATTAATTTTTTATCTTTAGGAGGATTACCTCCTTTCATTGGATTTTTCCCAAAATGAATGGTTATTAATTTTCTTATTAATAATAATATATATTTATTAACTTTCATTATAATTATAATAAGATTAATTACATTATTTTTTTATATTCGTATTTTATATTCTTCATTTATATTTAACTATTTAAAAATAAAATGATTTAAAATTTTTATTAAAAATAATATTTTTTTATATTTAAATATTTTCTCTTTTTTTTCCCTTTCTGGAATAATTATCAGAACTTTTGTATACATATAGAAGGTTTTAAGTTAAATAAACTAATAATCTTCAAAATTATTTATAAAGAAATATTCTTTAAGCCTTAGTATTTCTTTATACTCCTTAAAATTTGCAATTTTATATCATTTATACTTATGAATATAAGACCTTATAAAATCACAAATATAATAAAAGAGAATCTTTCTCGTTAATAAATTTACAATTTATCGCTTAACCTCAGCCATTTTATTTAATTAGCGAAAATGACTTTATTCAACAAATCATAAAGATATTGGAACTTTATATTTTATTTTTGGAATTTGAGCAGGAATAGTAGGTACTTCATTAAGACTATTAATTCGTGCTGAATTAGGAAACCCAGGCTCATTAATTGGGGATGATCAAATTTATAATACTATTGTAACAGCTCATGCTTTTATTATAATTTTTTTTATAGTAATACCAATTATAATTGGAGGATTTGGTAATTGATTAATTCCTCTAATATTAGGAGCTCCTGATATAGCTTTCCCTCGAATAAATAATATAAGTTTTTGACTTTTACCCCCCTCTTTAACATTATTAATTTCAAGAAGAATTGTAGAAAATGGAGCAGGAACTGGATGAACTGTGTACCCCCCACTTTCATCTAATATCGCTCACGGAGGAAGATCTGTAGATTTAGCTATTTTTTCCCTTCATTTAGCTGGAATTTCATCTATTTTAGGAGCTATTAATTTTATTTCAACAATTATTAATATACGATTAAATAACTTATCTTTTGATCAAATACCTTTATTTATTTGAGCTGTAGGAATTACAGCATTTTTACTTCTTCTTTCTTTACCAGTACTTGCAGGAGCTATTACTATACTTTTAACAGATCGAAACTTAAATACTTCATTTTTTGATCCTGCTGGGGGAGGAGATCCTATTTTATATCAACATTTATTTTGATTTTTCGGACATCCTGAAGTTTATATTTTAATTTTACCGGGATTTGGAATAATTTCTCACATTATTTGCCAAGAAAGAGGAAAAAAGGAAACATTCGGATGTTTAGGAATAATTTATGCTATATTAGCTATTGGTTTATTAGGATTCATTGTATGAGCTCATCATATATTTACAGTAGGTATAGATATTGATACACGAGCATATTTTACTTCAGCAACTATAATTATTGCAGTACCAACAGGAATTAAAATTTTTAGTTGGTTAGCCACCTTCCACGGAACTCAAATCAACTATTCACCTTCAATTCTATGAAGATTAGGATTTGTTTTTTTATTTACAGTAGGAGGACTCACAGGAGTAATTTTATCTAATTCATCAATTGATATTACTTTACATGATACATATTATGTTGTAGCTCATTTTCATTATGTTTTATCTATGGGGGCTGTATTCGCAATTATAGGAGGATTTATTCATTGATACCCACTATTTATAGGTTTATCCTTAAATCCTTTTTTATTAAAAATTCAATTTTTTATCATATTTATTGGAGTTAATTTAACTTTTTTCCCCCAACATTTTTTAGGTTTAGCAGGAATACCACGACGTTACTCAGATTACCCTGATTCATATATTTCATGAAATATTATTTCTTCCTTAGGATCATATATTTCTTTATTAGCCATTATATTAATATTAATTATTATTTGAGAATCAATAATTAATCAACGAATTATTTTATTTCCATTAAATTTATCTTCCTCTATTGAATGATACCAAAATACTCCTCCAGCAGAACATTCATATAATGAACTTCCTATTTTAAGAAATTTCTAATATGGCAGATTATATGTAATGGATTTAAACCCCATTTATAAAGGTTATCCTTTTTTTAGAAATAGCAACATGATCTAATTTAAATTTACAAAATGGGGCCTCTCCTTTAATAGAACAAATTATTTTTTTTCATGATCATACTTTGATTATTCTTATCATAATTACAATTTTAGTAGGATATTTAATATCAAGTCTTTTATTTAATAAATATATTAACCGATTTTTATTAGAAGGACAAATAATCGAATTAATTTGAACTATTTTACCTGCAATTACTTTAATTTTTATTGCTTTACCATCCCTTCGCTTATTATATCTTTTAGATGAATTAAATAACCCTTTGATTACATTAAAATCAATTGGACATCAATGATATTGAAGTTATGAATATTCAGATTTTAATAATATTGAATTTGATTCATATATAATCCCCTCTAATGAATTAAATAATAATAGTTTTCGATTACTAGATGTCGATAATCGAATTATTTTACCAATAAATAATCAAATTCGTATTATAGTTACAGCCACAGATGTTATCCACTCTTGAACTATTCCTTCCTTAGGAGTAAAAGTAGATGCTAATCCTGGTCGACTAAATCAAACTAATTTTTTTATCAACCGTCCAGGAATTTTTTATGGACAATGTTCAGAAATTTGTGGAGCCAATCATAGATTTATACCTATTGTAATTGAAAGAATCTCAATTAAAAATTTTATCAATTGAATTAATAATTATTCTTCATTAGATGACTGAAAGCAAGTAATGGTCTCTTAAACCATTTAATAGTAAATTAGCAATTACTTCTAATGAAAAAATTAGTTAAAAAATAACATAAGTATGTCAAACTTAAATTATTATCTAAATATAATATTTTTTTATTCCACAAATAATACCTATTAATTGATTGTTATCTTTTTTTTTTTTTCTATTTATTTTTTTAATTTTTAATATTATAAATTATTATATTTATAATATTAATTCCCCTAATTTAACTAATAAAACTAATATTAAAATAAAAAATTTTTATTGAAAATGATAAGTAATTTATTTTCAATTTTTGATCCTTCTACCAATTTATTCAATTTATCTTTAAATTGAATTAGAACTATTTTAGGAATTTATTTCATCCCTTATTCATTTTGATTAATTCCTAATCGACATTATTTTTTTTGAAATTTTATTATTAATAAACTTCATAATGAATTCAAAACTTTATTAAAAAATAATTATTTTCAAGGATCAACATTTATTTTTATTTCAATTTTTTCATTTATTGTATTTAATAATTTTTTAGGATTATTCCCCTATATTTTTACCAGAACTAGTCACTTAACTTTATCTTTATCTATTTCTTTACCTTTATGATTAAGATTTATAATTTACGGATGAATTAATAATTCTCAACATATATTTATTCATATAATCCCTCAAGGAACTCCTTCAATTTTAATACCATTCATAGTATTAATTGAAACAATTAGAAATATTATTCGACCTGGAACTTTAGCAGTTCGATTAACTGCTAATATAATTGCAGGACACTTATTAATAACTTTATTAAGAAGAACTGGATCTAATATAAATTATTACTTAATTATAATATTAGTATTAATCCAAATTTTACTTTTAATTTTAGAATCTGCTGTTGCTATTATTCAATCTTATGTAATTGCTATTTTAAGAACATTATATTCTAGAGAAGTAAATTAAAATGAAAATTCAACACAATCACCCATTTCATTTAGTAGATTATAGCCCATGACCTTTAACAGGAGCTATTGGTACTATAACTTTAGTCACAGGAATAGTAAAATGATTCCATAATTTTAATATAAATTTAATAATTTTAGGTTACACAATTATTTTATTAACAATATATCAATGATGACGAGACATTTGCCGTGAAGGTACCCTTCAAGGTAAACACACAATTCTAGTTACTAAAGGCCTTCGATGAGGAATAATTTTATTTATTATCTCAGAAATTTTTTTTTTTATTTCATTTTTTTGAGCATTTTTCCATAGAAGTCTATCCCCAAATATTGAAATTGGATCAATATGACCTCCTGTTAATATTACCCCATTTAATCCATTTCAAATTCCTTTATTAAATACAATTATTTTAATTAGATCTGGAGTATCTGTAACTTGAGCCCATCATGCACTAATAGAAAATAATAATTCTCAAACAACTCAAGGATTATTTATTACTATTATTTTAGGAATTTATTTCACTATTTTACAAGCATATGAATATTTAGAAGCTCCTTTCACTATTGCAGATAGAATTTATGGATCAACATTTTTTATAGCAACAGGTTTCCACGGATTACATGTTATTATTGGAACTTTATTTTTATTAATTTGTTTAATTCGACATTTAAATGACCACTTTTCTAAAAATCATCATTTTGGATTTGAAGCAGCAGCATGATATTGACATTTTGTAGATGTAGTTTGATTATTCCTTTACATTTCTATTTATTGATGAGGAAATTAATTATTTATATAATATATTTAGTATATTTGACTTCCAATCAAGCAGTTTAAAATTCATTTAATATAAATAATTATTCTTATAATAAATATTTTCTTATTAATTATAATCATCTCTAACATTATAATATTTTTATCTATTATTTTATCTAAAAAATCATTTATAGATCGCGAAAAATCATCCCCCTTTGAATGTGGATTCGACCCTAAATCATCAGCACGAATTCCTTTTTCTTTACATTTCTTCCTAATTACAATTATTTTCTTAATTTTTGATGTAGAAATTGCTTTAATTTTACCTATTATTCCTTTATTTAAATTAGTAAATTTTATTTTATGAACAAAAATTATTTTTTTTTTTATTCTAATTTTATTAATTGGACTTTTTCATGAATGAAATCAAAATATATTAAATTGAACAAATTAAAAATAATTTAATCTTCACTATTAAATAATAAATATTTATTATTTTTATTATTTCGATTTCATTATATATATATATATATATATATCAGGATTATAGTTTAAATATAAAACATTTGATTTGCATTCAAAAAATATTGATAATCAATTTATCTTATTTAATATAAATAAGAAGCAATTTGCATTTAATTTCGACTTAAAAGATGGGTTTAAATTACCCCTTATTTAATTAATTAATTAATTGAAACCAAAATAGAGGTATATCACTGTTAATGATAAAATTGAATTTATATTCCAATTAAAAAGAAATATAAAGTTTAAAATTAAGCTGCTAACTTAAATTTTAGTGGTTAAATTCCATTAATATTTCTTTATTTATATAGTTTATTTATTAAAACATTACATTTTCATTGTAAAAATAAAAGAAATTTTTTATAAATTTATTTAAAGATAAATTATATCTCCTTAATATCTTCAATATTAAACTCTAATTTTATAAGCTATTTAAATAATTAAATAATAAAAATAAAAATAAACTAATTATTATTCACATAATAAATCTAAATAAATAAATTCTTAAATTATTTATTTGTCATCCATTAATAAAACTAGAATGTTTTTTTATAATCTCTATTAATCCTATTCCTCTATAAATTTCACTTCAACCTATATCAATAATTTTTAAAAGATTTTCCCCATAATTAAGAAAATTATATCTTACACCATAAGTAGATAAATTAGGTATAAATCATATTATACATAAAAAATTTCTTAAATTATAAGTTATTAAAAACTTATTAATTGAATTAATTTTTATATTTCTAATTAAATAACCTATAAATCCCCCTAAAATTCTCACATAAATTACTATCATTTTTAAATTTCAAGGTAAATAAATTATATAAGGATAAGAAAAAATTATTCAACTTAAAAATCTTCCTCTTACTACTCTTATAAACAATAAAATAAATATTCTTTTTAATATTGTATAATCTTCATCATACAAATTATAAATACTTATTAAATTATAATCATTTAATATTAAATATATAATTAAACGAATTGTATAAAATATTGTTAATCCTGTAGAAATATAATATAAAAAAAAAACTAATAAATTTAAATTTCTAAATCTTACTAATTCTAAAATTAAATCTTTAGAATAAAACCCAGCTAAAAAAGGAATCCCACATAAAGCTAAATTAGAAATATTCATACATAAAGAAGTTAAAGGAATATAAATTCTAATTCCTCCCATATAACGAATATCTTGTATATCATTTATTATATGAATAATTACTCCTGCACATATAAATAATAAAGCTTTAAATATAGCATGAGTTAGTAAATGAAAAAAAGCTAAATCAGGCATCCCCATTCTTAAAATTCTTATTATTAAACCCAATTGTCTTAAAGTGGATAAAGCAATAATTTTTTTTAAATCAAATTCATAATTAGCACTAACCCCAGATATAAATATTGTTAAACCAGATAAAATCAATAAAAATTTAAAAAAAAAAGTCTCTCTTAATAATAAATTAAATCGAATTAATAAATAAACCCCTGCTGTAACTAAAGTTGAAGAATGAACTAATGCAGAAACTGGAGTAGGTGCAGCTATAGCAGCAGGTAATCAAGATCTAAAAGGAATCTGAGCTCTCTTAGTTATAGCCGCTATAATAACTATAAATCTGACAATTTTTATCTCAAAATCATTTTTTATAAATTCTAAATAAAAAATATAATTTCAACTTCCATAATTTATTATTCAAGAAATAATCATTAAAATTAAAACATCCCCAATTCGATTAGATAGGGCAGTTAACATCCCAGCATTATAAGATTTCAAATTTTGATAATAAATTACTAATAAATAAGAAACCAACCCTAATCCATCTCAACCTAATAAAATGCTAATAATATTTGGTCTAATAATTAATAATATTATAGAACTTACAAATAACAAAACTAAAATAATAAAACGATTTAAATTTAATTCTGATCTTATATATCTTTTTCTATAATAAATAACAACCGAAGAAATTAAAAAAACAAATATTATAAATAATAATGATATTCAATCCAATAAAATAGACATAACAATATTTATCGAATTAAAAGAAATAATTTCTCACTCTAAAAAAACTACCATATTATTTATAATAAAATAAATTATTATAAAAAAATTTATTATTATTATCATCATTAAAAAAAAAAAAGAAATAAAACAAATAGAATATTTTTTTATATTTATAATTTAAAATGAATTTACTCATATTTTTGATACCACAAATCAATATTTTAATATTAAATTATTTAAATAAAATCATATTATTCTATAATCAATTTTAACAATTATTAAATTTAAAGGTAATCAATGTAATATTAATATTAAATACTCACGAGAAACTCCAGTATAATATCTATAAATACCATAATAATATTTACCATGTTGAATATAAGAATATAAATACAAACTATAACCCGCTCTAAAAAAAGAAATTAATATTAATATAATTATTGAAACTCAAGATCATCTAACTAATCTATTAATTAAACTAATTTCACCTATTAAATTTAATCTTGGAGGAGCAGCTATATTAGATGACATTAATAAAAATCATCATAATCTTATTGAAGGTATAAAATTTATTATTCCTTTATTAATATATAAACTTCGACTATGAAGTCGTTCATAACTAATATTAGCTAAACAAAATATTCCAGAAGAACATAAACCATGACCAATTATCATAATATAAGAACCTAAAAACCCCCAATAATTCATAATCATAATACCTCTAATAACAATTCTCATATGAGCTACTGAAGAATAAGCAATTAATGATTTAATATCTACTTGACAAAAACATTTTAATCTAATATAAAATCCCCCCACCAATCTAATAATAATAGAAAAATAATTTAATTTTAAATTTACATCTTGTAAAAAAATTATTAATCGTAATAACCCATAACCTCCTAATTTTAATATAATTCCAGCTAAAATTATTGATCCTGATACAGGAGCTTCTACATGGGCTTTTGGTAATCATAAATGAACAAAATATATTGGTATTTTAACTAAAAAAGCTATAATTATTGAAAAATAAATCAAATATATATTCATATTTATAAATTTTAAAAAATAAATTATTATTCTATTTATTTCATTAAAAACATAAAAAATTCCTATTAATAAAGGTAAAGAAACAAATAAAGTATAAAATAATAAATATATCCCAGCTTTAATTCGCTCAGGTTGATACCCTCAACCAATAATTAACATTAAAGTAGGAATTAATCTTCTTTCAAAAAATAAATAAAATATAAATATATTTATCACTCTAAAAGTTAAATATAATATAATCAATAAAAATACAACATTAAATAAAAAAAAATTAACATAAAAATTTAATTTTAATAAATTTTCTCTTGCTATAATCATTAAAATAGAAATTCAAATTCTTAATAAAATTAAACCATAAGATAAATAATCGATTGATATTATATAACTTAAATTACAAAATGAAAAAAATCTCATTCTTATATTTATATATATATATATAAATATAAATAATATTATTTGAACCACTCAAAACATATTTTTTATAAAACATACAGGAATTAAAAAAATTAAAAATATTAAAAATTTCATTTAAACACCTATAATAAATTAAACCCTTGAAAATAATCATTTCCATGAGTCCGAATTATCGAAACCAAAATGGATAATCCTAAAACCCCTTCACATACAGAAAATACTAAAAATACCATCAATATATATAAATCATAATCAATAAAACTAAAAAAAGTTAACATGAAAAAAAAAATTCTTAAAACAATAAATTCTAATCTTATTAAAACAATTAATAAATGTTTATGTTTCAAAACAAAAATTAAATTACCCATAATAAACATTAAAATAAAAATAAACCCTATGTAAATTATCATTAATAGTTTTTATAGTTTAAAAAAAACATTGGTCTTGTAAATCAAAATTATGAATTTTTCTTTAAAAACTTCAAAAAAAAAGAATACCTTTATCTATAATCTCCAAAATTATTATTTTAATTAAACTATTCTTTGATCTGAAATCACAAAAATATTTTTATCTTATTTAATAATTTTTATTTCAATTTTATTATTATTTTTAAATAACCCTCTTTCTATAGGATTAATAATCCTTTTACAAACTATTTTAATTTGTTTATTATCAGGAATATTAATTAAAACTTACTGATTTTCTTATATTCTTTTTTTAACCTTTTTAGGAGGATTATTAGTCTTATTTATCTATGTTTCAAGAATTGCTTCAAACGAACTTTTTAAACCTTCTTTTAATATAAAAATATTTTTTATTATTTCTTTTTTTTTTTTTCTATTATTATTAATTACATCAAATTATAATTTATTTTGAATAAATTTATCTAATAATGCTGATATAAGCAACTTTTTATCTCTTTCATTATTTATAAATAATAATAATACAATTAATTTAAGTAAATTATATAATAATCAAACCTTTTTAATTATATTATTAATAGTAATTTATTTATTTATTACTTTAATTGTAGTAGTAAAAATTACTAATATTTTTTATGGTCCAATTCGATCAAAATTATAATAAATAAATGAAAAATAAATTTATTCTTATACGTAAAAATAACCCTATTATTAAAATTATTAATAGAACATTAATTGATTTACCATCGCCCTCCAATATTTCCTATTGATGAAATTTCGGATCTTTACTTGCTTTATGTTTAATTATTCAAATTTTAACAGGCTTATTTTTAACAATATATTATACAGCAAATATTGAATTAGCATTTTATAGAGTAAATTACATTTGTCGCAATGTAAACTATGGATGATTAATTCGAACCCTCCATGCAAATGGGGCCTCATTTTTTTTTATTTGTATTTATTTACATATTGGACGAGGAATTTATTATGAATCTTTTAATTTAAAACATACTTGAATAGTTGGAGTATTGATTTTATTTTTATTAATAGCAACAGCTTTTATAGGATATGTATTACCATGAGGACAAATATCATTTTGAGGAGCTACAGTTATTACTAACTTACTCTCAGCAATTCCATATTTAGGATCAATATTAGTAAATTGGATTTGAGGTGGATTTGCTGTAGATAATGCAACATTAACGCGATTTTACACATTTCATTTTTTATTACCATTTATTATTTTAATAATAACAATAATTCACTTATTATTTTTACATCAAACTGGATCTAATAATCCCTTAGGTTTAAATAGAAATTATGATAAAATTCCATTTCATCCATTTTTTTCATTTAAAGATTTACTAGGAGCTATTATTCTTTTATTTTTATTAATTATATTAACATTAACAAATCCTAATTTATTAGGGGACCCTGATAACTTTATTCCAGCAAATCCTTTAGTAACCCCAGTACACATTCAACCAGAATGATATTTTTTATTTGCATATGCAATTCTTCGCTCCATTCCCAATAAATTGGGAGGAGTAATTGCTTTAATCATATCAATTTTAATTTTAATTATTTTACCATTTACATTCAATAAAAAAATTCAAGGAATTCAATTTTATCCTATTAATCAATTTTTATTTTGATCACTAATTACTATAATTTTTTTATTAACATGAATTGGAGCACGTCCAGTAGAAGATCCTTATATTATTACAGGACAATTATTAACAATTTTTTATTTTTCTTATTTTTTAATCAATCCCTTAACAAATAAATATTGAGATAAATTAATTTTTAACTTATAATAATAAATTATAATATATATATATATATATACTATTTAATTAATGAGCTTGTAAATAAGCATTTGTTTTGAAAACTTAAGAAAGAATAATAATTCTATTAATTTATACTAAAAATAATCAATAATTTATAATAAAAAAATTTTTATTCCTAAAAAAAATAATAAAAAATTTAAAGAAACAGGTAAATATCTTTTTCAAGCTAAATACATCAATTTATCATAACGATATCGAGGCAATGTTCCTCGTACCCAGATAAATAAAAATGAAATAAAAACTAATTTTAAATAAAATATTAATGTTAAATTAAAACCCCCCATATAAATTAGAATAAATAAAATTCTTATAAATAAAATTCTAGAATATTCAGCTAAAAAAATTAAAGCAAATCCACCTCTTCTATACTCTACATTAAACCCTGAAACCAACTCTCTTTCTCCTTCAGCAAAATCAAATGGAGTCCGATTTGTTTCAGCTAATATTGAACTAATTCAACATAAAGATAAAGGAAATATTATAACAATAAATCAAATTAAATTTTGATAAATTTTATAATTAAATAAGTTATAATCCATAATTAATAAAATACTAGATATTAAAATTATAACTAAACTAACTTCATAAGAAATTGTTTGAGCAACTGATCGTAAACCTCCTAATAAAGCATAATTAGAATTTGAAGATCAACCAGCAACTATTACTGTATAAACTCCCATTCTTATACAACATAAAATAAAAATAACACCCAAATTAAAACTAATTAAATTAAAATAATAAGGAATTACTATTCAAATAATTAAAGATAAAATAAATCCTAAAACAGGAGAAAAATAATATATAATATAATTAGAAAAATTTGGATAAGTTTGTTCCTTAGTAAATAATTTAATAGCATCAGAAAAAGGCTGCAAAATTCCTATAAACCCTAACTTATTAGGACCTTTACGAATCTGAATATAACCTAAAACTTTACGTTCTAATAATGTTAAAAAAGCTACCCCAATTAAAACTCCCACAATTAAAATTAATAAACCAACAAAAATTATATATAAATCATATAAATAAATTACTATCTATATAATTTTATTATATATTTATGAATTCTAAAATCATTACATTTATTCTGCCAAAATAGCTAAAATTTAATATTAAATTAAATAAATTAATTTATATATATATATATATATATCATTATTAATAACATTCATTTACTTAAATTTAATTTAAATATTTAATCCTTTCGTACTAAAATATTTTAATTTATAAAAGATAGAAACCAACCTGGCTCACACCGGTTTGAACTCAGATCATGTAAGATTTTAATGATCGAACAGATCAAAAATTTAAACTTCTGCATTTAACTTTTATCTTAATCCAACATCGAGGTCGCAAACTTTTTTTTTTATTTGAACTAAAAAAAAAAATTACGCTGTTATCCCTAAGGTAATTTTTTCTTATAATCAATAATATTGGATCAAAAACTCACTTATATATGTTATATAATAAAAAAAAGTTTAATTTATTTTTTCATCACCCCAATAAAATATTTAATTAAATTTAAATTTATTTTTATATAAATAATTCAAATAAAATTAAATATAAAACTCTATAGGGTCTTCTCGTCTTTTTAATTTATTTTAACTTTTTAATTAAAAAATTAAATTCTATAATTTATTTAAGAGACAGTATATATTTCATCCAATCTTTCATACAAGTCATCAATTAAATGACTAATGATTATGCTACCTTTGTACAGTCAATATACTGCAGCCCTTTAATTAAAATCAGTGGGCAGATTAGACTTTATATTATTAACAAAAAGACATGTTTTTGATAAACAAGTGAATATAAAAATTTGCCGAATTCCTTATAAATAATTCTCTCTATTAATTAATTTTTTAATTTTATTGTAAACTAATAAAAAAATTTAAATTTATTTTTTTTTATAAATCCATTCTATAATTAATTTTTTATATACTAATTTTATCATTATAATTAAATTTTTTTAATTTAAATTTATTTTTTTATAAAAAAATAAATTTAAATTAAATTTTATTTTTAATGAAATTATTTATAATAAATTATAATTTATTAACAATATAAATTATATAATTTTCAATTTCTTTTTTCTATTATATTATTTTTAATTTAAAGCTTATCCCTTAAAATATAAAATTTATTTATAAATTTATAAATATTTTTATTATTTATAAAATTTATTATTAATTAATTAATTAATTAATAATTAAAATAAATTTAAAATTAAATTTTTTTCTAAAAAAACTAGATATATTTAAAAACGATTAACATATCATTTCCAATTAATTATTAAAAATATTTATACAACAATAACTTTTATAATTAATTAACTCTTTTAAATTCGAGAATTTCTTAATTAAAAAAATTTTTTAATTAAGAAATTCTCGAATTTAAAAGAGTTAATTAATTATAAAAGTTATTGTTGTATAAATATTTTTAATAATTAATTGGAAAT